TAGTTCGGATAGAATTGAACTTTTGATTGATCCGGGTACTTGGGATCCTATGGATGAAGACATGGTCTCTCTGGATCCCATTGAATTTCAGTCGGAGGGGGAGCCTTATAAAGATCGTATTGATTCTTATCAAAGAAAGACAGGATTAACCGAGGCTGTTCAAACAGGCCTAGGCCAACTAAACGGCATTCCCGTAGCAATTGGGGTTATGGATTTTCAGTTTATGGGGGGTAGTATGGGATCCGTAGTCGGAGAGAAAATCACCCGTTTGATTGAACACGCTGCCAATCAAAAATTACCTCTTATTATAGTGTGTGCTTCTGGGGGGGCGCGCATGCAGGAAGGAAGTTTGAGCTTGATGCAAATGGCTAAAATCTCGTCTGCTTTATATGATTATCAATTCAATAAAAAATTATTTTATGTACCAATCCTTACATCTCCGACAACTGGTGGAGTGACAGCTAGTTTTGGTATGTTGGGGGATATCATTATTGCCGAACCCAATGCCTACATTGCATTTGCAGGTAAAAGAGTAATTGAACAAACATTGAATAAAACAGTACCCGAAGGTTCACAAGCAGCTGAATACTTATTCCAGAAGGGTTTATTCGACCTAATTGTACCACGTAATCTTTTAAAAAGCGTTCTGAGTGAGTTATTTAAGCTCCACGCCTTTTTTCCTTTGAATCAAAAGTCAAGCAAAATAAAAATCAAGTAGAGCACTAAGTTCAATTATTTTTTTTGTGTTTGTAGCAAAAAGTAGTTAGTTTATCGGAATCAAAGTAAATAAGATAATAATGGCCTTTTCTTTGGTGATCGAAGATCGAATTGTAGAAAGAATTAAAACGAAAGTTGAGTATAGCTCTTTTTTTGACCTATATTTATATTCCTGATTACGAATCGAGAAGCCTTTATCACCATCACCAAGAGTGAGTTCTTCCTTTCGTGAAATTCGGAAAATAAAACGAATTTTTTCTTGTCTTAGGTATATAATTTGAAATTTAAATATAGATAATAGAGTTTTGTATATCTATTTATTGGAATATAGTATAAGATGTGATTTCCGCCGAACATAAAGGAAAAAACTCTTATGCCCGCAGAAACATGATATATGGATATATCAATTCTAGCAATTTTCAAATAGATCAGGATCTCTGGATGGCTGAAATGTAGTCGGTGAATCTATATGTATATCGATATGTATAGTGGAATCGTATTAAATAAAGAGTATGTTATTATTTTAGATTTAACCAATTTGATGAATTACTCCTAAAGGTTGACATCAAACTAGTGCTAGTTCACCTCAAACTAGTGCTAGTTGATGAGAGTTACTTCGGAAACAAAAAAGTAAAGTCAAATTTCTCTGGGGTATTATCTCAATTCCAATAAAATGCAATCGAGTAAAGTATGACTTGGCGATCAGACGATATATGGATAGAACTTATAACGGGGTCTCGAAAAATAAGTAATTTCTGCTGGGCCTTTATCCTTTTTTTAGGTTCATTAGGCTTCTTATTAGTTGGAACTTCCAGTTATCTTGGTAGAAATTTGCTATCTTTTTTTCCGCCTCAGCAAATCATTTTTTTTCCACAAGGAATCGTGATGTCTTTCTACGGAATTGCGGGTCTCTTTATCAGCTCTTATTTGTGGTGCACAATTTCCTGGAATGTAGGTAGTGGTTATGATCGATTCGATAGAAAGGAAGGAGTAGTCTGTATTTTTCGTTGGGGATTTCCGGGAAAAAATCGTCGCATATTCCTCCGATTCCTTATAAAAGATATTCAGTCCGTTAGAATAGAAGTTAAAGAGGGTATTTATGCTCGTCGTGCTCTTTATATGGACATCCGAGGCCAGGGGTCCATTCCCTTGACCCGTACTGATGAGAATTTGACTCCACGAGAAATTGAACAAAAGGCTGCTGAATTAGCCTATTTCTTGCGTGTACCAATTGAAGTATTTTGAGAATTTGAGAATCAGAACGTTCATTCAATTAAAGAAAACGTATATGAAAGAACCATAAAACGAAACTCTTTTTATGGTCTTTATGCGCACGCAATTCAATAACAAATAACAAATCGAAATAATAGAGTCATCTCAGATGGCAAACCATTTCGAAAGCAAGAATTTTTTTTAGTTCAATATTTGTTGGAATTGACACTTTAGATCTAGATAAGACTAACCACAAAATCACAAAGAAAATAGATTCATAAGTTCGATACCTTGTATAAAACTCATGTGTGTAAGAAATATTCGATCGCATAGAGTGTACGAATGGGTTGATTAACAATTTACAGACGAAAAAATGGCAAAAAAGAAAGCATTCACTCCTCTTTTCTATCTTGCATCTATAGTATTTTTGCCCTGGTGGATTTCTTTCTCAGTTAATAAATGTCTGGAATCTTGGGTTACTAATTGGTGGAATACTGGGCAATCCGAAATTTTCTTGAATAATATTCAAGAAAAGAGTCTTCTAGAAAAATTCATAGAATTAGAGGAACTC